ATCAGTATCTCAGTTTCAATTCAAACATGGGTTTGATTCACACTCCATGTTCTGAGAAGTCTTTACCATCCGGAAAGAGGAAAAAACGGAGTCTTTGTCTAAAGAAATGCGTTGAGAAAGGGCAGATGTATAGAACCTTTCAACGAGATAGTGCTTTTTCAAATCTCTCAAAATGGAATCTGTTCCAAACATATATGCCATGGTTCCTTACTTCGACAGGGTGCAAATATCTCAATTTCACCCTTTTAGATACTCTTTCAGACCCATTGCCGATACTGAGTAGTAGTCAAAAATTTGTATCCATTTTTCATGATATGATGCATGGATCAGATATATCACGGCCAATTCCTCAGAAGATTCTTCCACAATGGACTCTGATAAGTGAGATTTCGAGTCAATGTTTACAGAATCTTCTTCTGTCCGAAGAAATGATTCATCGAAATAATGAGTCACCCGTTCCATTGATATGGGCACATCTGAGATCAACAAATGCTCGGGAGTTCCTCTATTCCATCTTTTTCCTTCTTCTTGTTGCTGGATATCTCGTTCGTATACATCTTCTCTTTGTTTCCCGAGCCTCTAGTGAGTTACAGACAGAGTTAGAAAAGATCAAATCTTTGATGATTCCATCATGTATGATGGAATTTCGAAAACTTCTGGATAGGTATCCTACATCTGAACTGAATTCTTTCTGGTTAAAGAATCTCTTTCTAGTTGTTCTGGAACAATTAGGAGATTCTCTGGAAGAAATACGGGGTTCTGCTTCTGGTGGCAACATGCTATTGGGTGGTGGTCCCGCTTATGGGGTCAAATCAATACGTTCTAAGAAGAAATATTGGAAGATCAATCTCATCGATCTTGTAAGTATCATACCAAATCCCATCAATCGAATCATTTTTTCGAGAAATACGAGACATCTAAGTCGTACAAGTAAAGAGATCTATTCATTGATAAGAAAAAGAAAAAACGTGAACGGTGATTGGATTGATGAGAAAATAGAATTCTGGGTCGCGAACAGTGATTCGATTGATGATGAAGAAAGAGAATTCTTGGTTCAGTTCTCCACCTTAACGACAGAAAAAAGGATTGATCAAATTCTATTGAGTCTGACTCATAGTGATCATTTATCAAAGAATGACTCTGGTTATCAAATGATTGAACAACCGGGATCAATTTCCTTACGATACTTAGTTGACATTCATCAAAAGGATCTAATGAATTATGAGTTCAATAGATCCTGTTTAGCAGAAAGACGGATATTCCTTGCTCATTATCAGACAATCACTTATTCACAAACCTCGTGTGGGGCTAATAGTTTTCATTCCCCATCTCCTCATGGAAAACCCTTTTCGCTCCGCTTAGCCCTATCCCCTTCTAGAGGTATTTTAGTGATAGGTTCTATAGGAACTGGACGATCCTGTTTGGTCAAATACCTAGCGACAAACTCCTATGTTCCTTTCATTACGGTATTTCCGAACAAGTTCCTGGATGACAAGCCTAAGGGTTATCTTATTGATGATATCGATATTGATGATAGTGACGATATCGATATTGATGATAGTGACGATATTGATGATGACCTTGATATTGATACGGAGCTGCTAACTATGACGAATGTGCTAACTATGTATATGACGCCGAAAATAGACCGATTTGATATCACCCTTCAATTCGAATTAGCAAAAGCAATGTCTCCTTGCATAATATGGATTCCAAACATTCATGATCTGCATGTGAATGAGTCGAATTACTTATCCCTCGGTCTATTAGAGAACTATCTCTCCAGGGATTGTGAAAGATGTTCCACTGGAAAGATTCTTGTTATTGCTTCGACTCATATTCCCCAAAAAGTGGATCCCGCTCTAATAGCTCCGAATAAATTAAATACATGCATTAAGATACGAAGGCTTCTTCTTCCACAACAACGAAAGCACTTTTTCATTCTTTCATATACTAGGGGATTTCACTTGGAAAAGAAGATGTTCCATACTAACGGATTCGGGTCCATAACCATGGGTTCCAATGCGCGAGATCTTGTAGCACTTATTAATGAGGCCCTATCGATTAGTATTACACAGAAGAAATTCATTATAGAAACTAATACAATTAGATCAGCTCTTCATAGAAAAACTTGGGATTTTCGATCCCAGATAAGATCGGTTCAGGATCATGGGATCCTTTTCTATCAGATAGGAAGGGCTGTTACACAAAATGTACTTCTAAGTAATTGCCCCATAGATCCTATATCTATCTATATGAAGAAGAAATCATGTAAGGGAGGGGATTCTTATTTGTACAAATGGTACTTCGAACTTGGAACGAGCATGAAGAAATTAACGATACTTCTTTATCTTTTGAGTTGTTCTGCCGGATCGGTCGCTCAAGATCTTTGGTCTTCATCCAGACACGATGAAAAAAATTGGATCACTTCTTATGGATTCGTTGAGAATGATTCTGATCTAGTTCATGGCCTATTACTATTATTACTATTAGAAGTAGA